ATGTATCTTTTAATTTTATTTTTCCCTTTAGTTGGATCAATTTTAACTGGTTGTTTTGGAAGGCATATAGGAGAAAAGGGAGCAGGGATTTTAACTTCATGTTGTTTAATTATCGGTTTGTCTTATTCTGTTTTAGTTGGAATAGAAGTTTTATTTAATTCAACGGCAACATTTCTTAGATTATGAAAGTGGTTTGACTCTGGGTTTTTTCTTGTTTTTTTTGATTTGCAGTTTGATGGTTTAGTTGCAGTTATGTTGTTTGTGGTTTTTCTTGTTTCTACTTTGGTTCATGTTTTTTCTATTGCTTATATGCGAGGGGACCCTCATGTGCCTCGGTTTATGGCATACCTCTCTTTGTTTACCTTTTTAATGGTTTTTTTAGTCACTAGCGCTAATTTTCTTCAATTGTTTATTGGGTGAGAAGGAGTTGGTCTTTGTTCTTATTTATTAATTAATTTTTGATTAACAAGACTTGAGGCAAATCGAGCAGCAATTAAAGCCATGTTGGTTAATAAAGTTGGTGACATAGGCTTGCTTTTAGCAATGTTCCTTCTTTGAAAAACTTTTGGGTCTTTAGATTTTTCTTCTGTTTTTAACTTGGTTTCTCCTTCTAAGGAAGTTTTTTTTATTTGTTTATTTTTATTTTTTGGGGTAATGGGTAAGTCAGCTCAATTAGGGTTACATACTTGGCTGCCGGATGCCATGGAGGGTTGTTGGGCCTCTTAATCAAAAAATTGATTAAAAAAAACCACTATGCACAGGAAAGACAATTGTTCACCAGTGGGCAATAAAATGTTTGTTTTATTGCTTAAGAGACTTTATGTGGTCTACTTTTTTTTATTTGATTAAAGCTGTTTTTGTTATTGTTCCTTTACTTATTGCTGTGGCCTTTTTAACTTTAGCAGAACGAAAAATCTTAGGGTATATGCAAATGAGAAAAGGGCCAAATGTTGTAGGGGGTGGGTTACTTCAGCCTTTTGCAGATGGGATAAAACTATTTCTTAAAGAAATGGTCATTCCTCATCAGGCAAGTGCTTTTGTTTACTTTTTTGCCCCAGTTGCTTCTTTTACACTAGCATTTATTGTTTGGGGGATTCTTCCTTATGGAAGAGGAATTGGTATAAGTGATTTTAATATTGGTCTTTTGTGGGTTTTAGCCATTTCTTCTATAAGTGTTTATGCTGTTTTAATGTCTGGGTGGGGAAGTCGTTCAAAATATGCTTTTTTAGGGGCTATTCGTGCGGCTGCGCAAATGATAAGTTATGAGGTTTCGATTGGGTTGATCTTGATTTCTGTTCTTTTATGCGTTGGCTCTTTGGCTTTTAACAAAATTGTTTTGGCACAAAATTTTATTTGATTCTTTATTCCTTTTTTTCCTATTGTTGTAATGTTTTTGGTTTCTATTTTAGCAGAAACAAATCGTGCCCCATTTGATTTAACGGAAGGAGAATCGGAGCTTGTTTCGGGTTATAATGTTGAATATGCCTCTATGTCTTTCGCTTTATTTTTTTTAGCAGAGTATGCACATATTATTTTTATGAGTTGTTTGACTATTCTTTTATTTTTTGGAGGGTGGTTGGGTTTACCTTTTGGTTTGAAAGTTGTTTTTATTGTTTGTTTTTTTTTATGGGCACGAGCATCTTTTCCTAGGATTAGATACGACCAGTTAATGGCTCTATTATGAAAGGGGTATTTGCCTTTTAGTTTGGGGGTTGTTCTTTTTGTTGCTAGTGTTTTGTTTGGATTTAACGGCCCTTCTCCAACATAGGAATGCCATTACGAAAGGACAATCCTATTTTATCTCCAGTTAATGGGTTTCTCGTAGACTTGCCCTCTCCTTCAAATATAAGTTATTTTTGAAACTTTGGGTCTTTATTAGGGCTGTGTTTAGTTTTACAAATTATAACAGGGTGTTTTTTATCGATGCATTATTGTTCAGATGCGTGTCTTGCGTTTGCTTCTATAGGGCACATAATGCGCGATGTTAATTATGGGTTTTTATTAAGATATTTACATGCAAATGGTGCTTCTTTGTTTTTTTTTTGCCTTTATATTCATATTGGACGAGGGTTATATTACGGGGGGTATTTGAAATACCATGTTTGGAGTGTTGGAGTTTTGCTTTTTTTATTGACTATGGCGACCGCTTTTATGGGTTATGTTTTGCCTTGGGGCCAAATGTCTTTTTGGGGCGCGACTGTTATTACGAATTTATTATCTGCAATACCTTATTTTGGGGTGGATATTGTTCAATGGGTTTGAGGTGGTTTTAGTGTTTCTGGGGCCACATTAAATCGGTTTTTTAGTTTGCATTTCTTGCTTCCTTTTATCTTAGCCTTTCTTGCTATTGTTCATTTAGTTTATTTACATGTTGATGGGTCAAATAATCCTATCGGCTTAAACTCTTCGATGGACAGTGTTTCTTTTCATACTTTTTATACTTCGAAAGATCTTTTTGGTTTCTTTTTTTTATTTTTTTTATTTTTTTTTATTGTTTTTTTTTTGCCTAATTTTTTAGGAGACGCAGAGAATTTTATTCAGGCGAACTCTTTAGTTACTCCTGTTCACATTCAACCCGAGTGGTACTTTTTATTTGCTTATGCCATTTTGCGTTCAATACCAAATAAATTGGGGGGGGTTGTTGCTATGTTTTGTAGTATTTTAATTTTATTTTTTTTACCTATTTTACATAAGAGTGTTTTAAAAGGACTGTCTTTTCGCCCTTTGGGACGAATGGCGTTTTGGTTTTTGATAGTTAATTTTGGTCTTTTGACTTGAATTGGGTCGCAGGTAGTTGAAGAGCCCTTTATTTTAATTGGGCAAGTTCTTTCTTTTTTTTATTTTTTTTATTTTTTAGTTCTTGTGCCTGTATTGGGCGTTTTAGAAAATCAATTATTAAAAAGAAATTAACGAAATTTTTCTTTTCGGTGGTTTTATATTAAGTTTGGTGGGTTTGGGCTTTCGTGGTTTTCTTTTAAAGTTTTCTTTTTTTTTTTTTTTGGTTTTTTTTTATTTTTGGTTTTTTGAGTTAGAGTGAGCAAAAATTTTTGTTTTAGTTGGGGGGCTCGCGGTTTTACTTTTATTAGGGCCAAAAAAAGAAGAACAAACAGATATTCCTATTTTAAATTTACTTGTTGTTTTAGGAGTTTTTTGTTTAATTTCTTCTAAAAATTGACTTTCTGTTTATTTAGCAATAGAGCTCTCTACACTTTGTTTTTTTGTTTTAATTGCTAGGGGGTCGGGTTATAGTGCAGAGGCAGGGTTAAAATATTTTGTTTTGGGGGCTCTTTCTTCTGGTTTATTTTTATTTGGTTGTGCCTTGTTGTGTGGAACTGGGGGCAGTGTATATTTTTATTATATAGAATTACTTTTTAATTCAAAGCAAAGTTTTTCTGACATTTGTGTGCCGATTGGGTACCTTTTAATTATTGCGGCTCTTTTTTTTAAATTGTCTGTTGCTCCTTTTCATATGTGGGTTCCAGATGTTTATGAAGGGGCACCAACAAAAACGGTTGTGTTATTAGCTATCGTGCCTAAAACAGGCATTTTTTCTCTTTTATTTTCCATTGGATTGCCCATAAGTTTTTTCTTAATTGGAGTTGTTTTTTCTCTTTTTGTTGGGGCTCTAGGTGCTTTAAATCAAACAAGAATCAAACGACTTTTGGCTTATAGCGGGATTGGTCATATGGGGTTTCTTTTATGGGGTTTAGTAAATGGTTCTTTTGAGAGCTTACAAGCAAGTTTGGTCTATCTTTTTATATACATCATTATGACAATTTGTGTTTTTTCTATTATTTTGAGTTTTAATGTGTATAAAAATTTACTTATTGAATTTAGTGGGCTATCCCGGCTTTTACCTTTTCTTTCTATTACTTTTGGGGTTGTTTTTTTTTCTATTGCTGGGGTCCCTCCTTTTGCAGGGTTTTTAGGGAAGTGGGTGATTTTATTATCTGGGGCTCTTTCTAAATCTTTTTTTATTTTTTTTTTTGCCGTTTTTTGTTCTGTAATAGCTGGGGTTTATTATGTTAGAATTGTAAAAATTCTTTTTTTTCAAAAAAACTCTTTTTTTTTAATTTCAACAAAAGCTTTAAAAAAAGAGCTCAAATTAAATTTTAAGGGGGTTTTTTTAATTGGCCTTTGTTTTTATTTTATTTTTTTTCTTTTTTTTTCTCCACATTTTGGGTTTTGTTTCACTTCCCAAGTGATTCTAGGGTTGTTTTAAAATGGAAGCTCTTATTTTTTGTTTTTTTTTAAGTACAATTGTTTCTGGAATAATGGTTGTTTCTGCCCTAAACCCTGTGCTTTCTATTTTTTGGCTAGTTCTTGTTTTTGTTAATTCGGCGGTTTTTTTTCTTTGATTAGAGGTCGACTTTCTTGCCTTAATGTTTTTACTTGTTTATGTGGGGGCTATTGCTGTTTTGTTTTTGTTTGTAGTGATGTTATTAAATTTAACAGACTATCCTCCGGTTTTTAGAGAAGAAGTTGATATGACAAACTATATGCCAGTCGGGTTTCTAATTGGAGGTTTTTTTTTTTCAGAAATTGCTTCAAGTTGATCTATTATCTTTCCTCGAGTTGAAAGTTGAGATTTGTCTTTTCCTTGGTTTCTTGTTTCTTATCATAATATTGAGGCATTAGGGCAGGTTTTGTATATACCTTGTTTTTGTTTATTTTTTTTAGCCGGCTTTGTTTTATTAGTTGCTATGGTTGGTGTTATTGTTTTAACTCAAGAATTAGAACCTTTAACTAAAAAACAAGATCTTTTTATTCAAATAAATAGATAATGAGTGGTTCTTCTTATTTTGAACAGTTTAATGTTGTGTGGCTATTTGGTTTGACAAACTCTGCTATAATGATGTTTCTTGTCATTTTTGTGGTTTTGTTGTTTTTAAAAGGAGTTGATTTGATTCCTAAAAGATGGCAATCTTTTTTTGAATTAGTGTGTTTTCATTTTTATTATGTGGCAAAAGAGAACTTAGGTGTTGAAGGTTTAAAGTTTTTTCCTTTTATTCTTTCTCTCTTTTTTTTTTTAGTCTTTTTAAATATCTTTGGTTTATGTCCTTATGTCTTTACCCCAACAACTCATATAATTGTAACTCTTGGGTTTTCTTTTTCGATTATTGTCGGGATTACTCTCTCTGGGCTTTTAAGGTTTAAAAAAGATTTTTTTAGTATTTTAATGCCTAGTGGGGCCCCTTTAATTTTAGCCCCTCTTTTGGTTTTAATAGAAACGGTTAGTTATTTTTCTCGGGCTATTTCTTTGGGGGTTCGTTTGGCCGCAAATCTTTCTGCTGGACATCTTTTGTTTGCTATTCTAGCCGGTTTTGGTGTTATTTTTAAATCGGCAATTGTAATAATGGTTTTTATTACACTATTAGAAATTGCTGTTGCGATTATTCAAGCTTATGTTTTTTGTTTGTTGACAACTATTTATTTGGCGGACACACTTGTTTTACATTAATGAGTTTTTTTTGGTTGATTCTTTTAGTTGGAACAATTAGTGTGATGGAGGTTTCGAGAGAAAAAAAAAGTCTTTTAAAAAAACGAGCCTTAGAGTGGTCTTTGGCTATTTTTTTTAGTGCTTTGGTTTTATGGGGAGGATTTGATGGAGAAGGACATTTTCAATTTATAGAAACCGTTGGATGAGGGGGTTTTTTAGCTTGGGGCCCTCTCCTTTTTGCTTTAGATGGTGTCTCTTTGTTTTTTTTGCTTTTAACAACTTTTTTAATTCCGATTTGTATTTTAATTAGTCAGAGATCGACAAGGTTTTTCTTTAAAGAGTTTTTATTATGTCTGTTCTTTTTAGAGGTTTTATTGGTTGGTGTTTTTTTAGTCTTTGACCTTTTTTTGTTTTATATTTTTTTTGAGGGTGTTTTAATACCAATGTTTTTTTTAATTGGTATTTGAGGTTCTCGAGAAGAAAAAGTCCGTGCTTCTTTTTATTTTTTTTTTTTTACTTTTGCAGGGTCGGTTTTCTTTTTTTTTGTAATACTTTTTTTATATCAGACAACGGGGACAACTAATTATTTTCTTTTGCTTAATACGAAATTGTCTTTGAGTGTTCAAAAATGAGCGTTGATTGGTGTTTTTCTTAGTTTTGCTGTCAAACTACCGCTTATTCCTTTCCATATTTGGCTTCCACAAGCGCATGTCGAAGCCCCTGTCGCAGGCTCTGTTATTTTAGCGGGGATTTTATTAAAACTAGGAGGTTATGGCCTTTTGCGTTTTTCTTGGCCTCTTTTTCCAGAGGCTTCTTTTTATTGATCTCCAGTTATTGTTTTTTTTAGTGTTATTGCAGTTGTTTATGGGGGGCTGATGACATGTCGTCAAATTGATTTTAAACGACTTGTTGCTTATTCTTCTGTTGCACATATGGGGTTAGTCCCCCTAGGTATTTTCACACATATTATGGAGGGGTTGGTCGGAGCTGTTTTTTTAATGTTAGCACATGGTTTTGTTAGTTCTGCTCTTTTTATTGGAGTGACTTTTTTATATGATCGTCATCACACGCGTTTAATAAAATATTATCGGGGTCTGACTTTAACTATGCCATTTTTTGTTGTTTCCATGCTTGTTTTGTCTCTATCAAATATGGGGTTACCTTTAAGTTGCAATTTTGTTGGGGAGTTTTTTTCTTTACTTGCGGCGTTTAAATATTATTATGGGGTTGGGGTGCTTGTTGTTTTTGGGGTTCTTTTTTCTGCTATTTATTCTCTTAGTTTGTTTAACCGTATTTCTTTTGGGGGAGGGTCTAACTATCTTCTTTTTAATAGAGATTTAAATCGACAAGAGGGCTTTACAATACTTCCTTTTCTTATAATAATTTTTCTTGGAGGGGTTGTACCTTTTTTTGTTATTAATTTGGTTAAAAACAGTCTTGTTTTTAGCCCAATTGGTTAGCCCTTTGATTTTTGAAAAGATAGTCTATAACTCTCTTTTTTAATTAGCTTTTTCAATTAGCTTTTTGAGTTATAATAGGACTGTTTAAAAGAAGATAGTTTGAAATTAGCAGGAGCTATTAGAAAATAAGTAAAGTGGGTCCTTTGGTTTTGGGGATTAAAAAGCTTTTGGTCTGAGTAATACATGCTAGTGTATGCGAACAGGTGAGGGTGAAAGAAAAAGTTTATTTTTTTTTATTGTATTAGGAAAAGAAGGGGTTGTTTTCTTCTTTCCAAAGATGCATGGTTTAACCACATTTTCACTGAAACAAGGGAAAACATTGGCAGCAGTAAAGAATTTTATGCAATATACGAAAGTAAGACATAGGCAGAACCTTTTAACCTGTCAAATTAAGTGCCAGCAGACGCGGTGAAACTTAAGGGTTTGTTTTTTAGAAAAAGCAGAAAGCGTGTAAAGGTAAAACATTTAAAATAAATAGAATTTTTTTAGTAATGGGGCAATATTAAAAGAAAAAAAAGAATTTTTTATGTGAAGACAATTTATTTTTTTTCTTTAACACGAAGGTTCTGGGAGCAAACAGGATTAGAGACCCTGGTAGTCGATACAGTAAAAGAAAGTCGCTTGAGTAGTACGGTCGCAAGATTAAAATTCAAAAAACTTGGCTGTTCATTGTTATTTAGAGGAGCGTGTTGCTTAATTCGATAATCCGCGAGTTACCTTACCAAAACTAGCTTTTTCAGGTGTTGCATGGCCGTCGTCAATTTATGTTTGATACAATAAATTAAACCCTAGAAAGGTTGAAGTCAGGTATTATTGCCCTTATGTTTTGGGGTTAAATGCGCTACATTTTTTTTTTAATAAAAAAAAAGAGTTCGGATTGTCTTTAAAAGAGGATAATTAAGTAGAATTTAATAGTAATTGAAAAGTAGAGCGTTTCAATGAATTTGCCGCAATGTTAGTACAAATTGCCCGTCGCCTCTACTGAGGTAAACAAAGTAGAGTAAGTCGTAACATAGTAAGGGTGAGGGAACTGGCCCTTGATGCCCAAAGATTAATAATATCAATTACTACCTTGTAGTTAAAAAATTAATAAAAGAATATCGTAAGGAGCGGATCTATGATATAAATTGTAGGCGAGGTGCGATATCATCCATATCATTTAGCGGAGCCCTCCCCATGACCTTTTTTGGGGGCGACGGCCGCGTTTTTTTTGACTATTGGCTTAGTATCTTTTTTCCATTATGGGCAACGTTTTTTTTTATGATTAGGGCTTTTAGTTATGGTTGGAGTTATGTTTGTTTGATGACAAGATGTAATACGAGAGTCTACCTTTCAAGGGCATCATTCTTTAATTGTAAAACAAGGAATTAAATATGGCATGCTTTTATTTATTCTTTCAGAAGTCCTTTTTTTTTTTTCTTTTTTTTGGGCTTTTTTTCATAGTAGTTTGGCCCCTGCGGTGGAATTGGGGGTAGTATGACCCCCACAAGGTGTCTCTGCATTAAATCCTTTCTCTGTTCCCTTATTAAATACTGCTGTGCTATTAAGTTCCGGGGCAACGGCGACATGGGCTCATCATGCCATTGTTTGTGGGGCTAAAAAAGAAGCGCAGTTGGGTTTGTTTTTAACACTTTTGTTGGGAATAGTCTTTACAAGTCTACAGGCAATTGAGTATTATGAGGCTCCGTTTGCTTTGTCAGATTCTGTTTATGGATCAACTTTTTTTGTTGCAACTGGGTTTCATGGACTCCATGTTTTAATTGGAACGACTTTTTTATTTGTTTGTTTTTTTCGTTTGTTATCTAATCAATTTACTCGTCGTCAACATGTGGGTTTTGAGGCTGCTAGCTGGTACTGACATTTTGTTGATGTAGTGTGACTATTTTTATATCTATGCATTTACTGATGAGGTTCTTAATCTATTTTTAAAATGATAAGATTCTTAATGTATTTTCAAGATGTAATGTAAGATTGTCATTTAAGACGATCAAATTTAATTTACCTCATTTACTGAGGGGTTGCGAAATCAATTTTAAAAATGATAAAATTCTTACTGTTTTTTCATAATGAAATATGGTACTGTGATTTGGCACAATTCGATTTAGCTGAGCCAAGAGTTGAGGAATATACTTTTTTTTATGATCAAGAAATGTTTTTATTGGTGATTATTGTCACTGTTGTTTTGTGGTTTATTTGTGAGGTTTTTAAAAATAAATTTTATGATCGCTTTTTAATTGATGGTACTTTTTTAATAAGAATTTTAAATATAATATTGATAGTTTTTTTACTTTTAATTGCACTATTTTCTCTTCAATTATTTGGTTTAATGGAGGAAATTCACTTTCCTATAGAACAGGTCCATGCAATGGAAGGCGATAGAGAAGGGGGGGTGGAACGACTCCGAGGGCGCCCCTCGGCTGTGCCGGAGATGAGGGCGGGACGGGTCAATACGAGGGAATCCGATAGAGGTGAGGGGGTTGAACGACTCCGATGGTACCCCCCGGTTGTGCCGGAGATGGAGGAGGTAGAGAGTGTTCAACCACCCACTCCGCCCCCACCCCCTCCCCCGGAACAATATCCCATGTTATATCATCCAAATACGATCCGGTCTATGGGGTTGGGGCATTTAATAGATGAAAGGCCCCCCTGATCTATCCCTCTTGAACCAGGGGAATTTCCCCCAAATGTGCGTCTAGTTGGATCGCAAACTCCAAGTAGTGAACTTTTAGCTGAAACAGAAGGGCTCCCACATGGTTATCAACCATATTTTTTTGTTAGGGACATCCCCACTACGGACATTGTTCCTTCAATAGGTTCTTCCTCCACGATTGTATCTTCTTCGATAGTTTCTTCTCCTACGGGTCTGGTTCCTTCTATAGATTCTTCTTCCACGGTCATATCTTCTGCAATAGGTTCTTCTTCTACGGACCAAGTTGTCCCTTCTTGTGATGTTTACTCTGATTCAGACAACGATGAGTTAGAGGAGCCAAATTAAGGGCTACAATGTAGGTTTATTTTTTTTTGTGTCTTTGTATTTACTAATGAGGTTCTTAAAAATGTTTCAAGACGGGGCAGAGGCTTGGTGTTTGGGTTTTCAAGATGTGGCAGACCCAGTGGTTGAAGAAATTGTTTTTTTTCATGATCGGGTGATGTTTTTATTGGTTATTATTGTTGCTGTTGTTTTGTGGCTTATTGGTGAGGCTTTTAAAAATAAATTTTATGATCGCTTTTTAGTTGATGGTACTTTTTTAGAAATTATTTGAACTATAATACCGGCAGTTATTTTAGTTTTTATTGCACTACCTTCTCTTAAATTATTGTATTTAATGGACGAAGTGGACTTCCCGGCTTTAACCGTAAAGGTGGTTGGACATCAGTGATATTGGTCTTATGAATATTCGGATTATGAGGGGGAGACATTAGGGTTTGATTCTTATATGGTTTCAACATCAGATTTAACTTCAGGGGAGAGTCGTTTGTTGGAAGTTGATAACAAACTTATTCTTCCAATTTTAACTCATATAAGGTTTTTGGTTACAGGGGGGGATGTTTTGCATTCTTTTGCGGTTCCTTCTTTAGGGTTAAAAATAGATGCTGTTCCAGGTCGTCTTAACCAAGCGGGGGTTTTTCTTAAAAGGCCGGGATATTTTTGGGGACAATGTTCTGAGATCTGTGGTGCAAATCATTCTTTTATGCCAATTGTTATAAAAGGAGTTTGGGTTGAAGAATATCTTCATTATTTGAAATGTATTATAAATACCAAGTTCTGGTAGTTCTTTTATTTTTATTGGGGAGCTGGGGTATAATTTTAAACCGAGGACATTTTATTATTATGATTGTTTCCATTGAGCTGGTTTTATTATCTACTTTTTTTTTCTTTTTAATAAATTCTAAAGAAATTGATGTTTTAATAGCACAAGTGTATATGATAATGGGTTTAACAATTGCGGCAGCCGAATCTTCAATTGGTCTAGCTATTTTGGTTGCTTATTATCGTATTCGAGGGACAATAGTTTTAAAATCTTTTAGTTCTTTACGAGGTTAAGGATGAGTTTTTTTGTTTTTTGTTTTTTGGCAATTGTTTTAGCGGGGTTGTTTTCTATTGTTTCTTTTTTTCTAGGAGAGAAAGTCCCAGATCGAGAAAAGGTTTCTGCTTATGAGTGTGGTTTTGTGCCATTTAGTTTTTTGGGCCGTCCTTTTTCAATACGATTTTTTTTAATTGGCATTTTATTTTTAATTTTTGATTTAGAGATTAGTTTTTTTTTTCCTTGGTGTGTTTTATATAATTCAATTGCCCCTTTTGGGTTTTGAACTATGGTTGGGTTTTTCTTTATATTAACCTTAGGCTTGGTCTATGAGTGGTTAAAAGGGGGCTTAGAGTGAGAGTAAAAAAAAAAGAGTTAAAGAAAAAGTCCTGTCTTTTATGGGAGTATTAGTTATAAGTATCCCAACTCCGGTTTCTGCTTTAATCCATGCAGCAACAATGGTTACGGCGGGTGTGTTTTTATTAATTCGAGCATCTCCTTTGTTTGATGTCGTTCCTCTTATGTTAATTATTATAACAACGATTGGGGTTTTAACGGTGTTTTTTGCTGCCACAATTGGTTTGGTTCAAAATGATTTGAAAAAAATAATTGCTTATTCTACTTGTAGTCAACTAGGATATATGGTTGTTGCTTGTGGGCTTTCTCATTTTTCTACTGGTTTGTTTCATTTAATGAACCATGCTTTTTTTAAGGCTTTGTTATTTTTGAGTGCGGGTTCTTTAATCCATGCGGTGGTTGATGAACAAGATGTAAGGAAAATGGGGGGGCTTTCCTCTTTTCTTCCTTTAACCTATATTTTTTTTATTATAGGATCTTTTTCTTTAATGGGACTTCCTTTTTTAACAGGGTTTTATTCAAAAGATTTGATTTTAGAGTTTGCTTTTGGGCAATTTTATTTAATTTTTGTTTATTTGCTCGGGTGTTTCTCTGTCTTATTAACTGCAGTATATTCTATTCGTCTAATTTTTTTATCTTTTTTATCCAATACAAACCTAAAACGAGGAGACTTTTTTTTTCTTAAGGAAGGGGAGGGACTTCTTTTAGCTCCCTTGGGGATATTGGCTTTGGGAAGTATTTTTTGGGGTTATTTTTGTAAAGAAATGATTTGATGTTTTCAAATGGGGACTTTCCCTGTGCTTTTTTTAAATATTAAACTTCTTCCTGTTTTTTTAAGTTTAGTTGGGGCTTTTGGAGTGCTTGTTTTTTTTTATTTTTTTTTATCTAAGACTTTGTTTTTCTTTTTTTCTATTTATTGTTTTTTAGGCTCTGCTTGACAAATCAATTATTTTTTTAATTTTTTTTTTATAAAAAAAATATATAAAACTGGACATATAATTGCAAATTTAACTCTTGACAAGGGGGTATTAGAGCTTATTGGACCAAAGGGAATTGTTACTTTTTTGATTTTACAAGTACAAAGATTAAGTAGTTTTCAGTCTGGCCTTGTTTTTAATTATGCTTTGGTATTCTTTATTGGAGTTGTTGTTTTTATGGTTTTATTATAGAGAATTCGGTTAAAGTAAGCCATTGGCCTTCAAAGCCAAAAATGTAGGTGCAAGTCCTACATTCTCTGAAAATGCCACAGTTAAACACAATAATGTTTTTAAACCAATATGGGTGTACTTTTTTTTTATTTTTTGTTCTTTTATTTTTTTTTTTGTTTATTCTTTTACCTCAAGTAAAAAAAAATGTTTTTTTTAGAAAGAAAATAAGCACAAAGGGATTTTCAAAAGAGTCTCTTTTAATAAAAAAAGTTGTTTTTATTTGATTATAATGAAAAATAATTATTTTATTCGTTGGGTTTTTTCTACAAATCATAAAGACATAGGATCTTTATATTTAGTTTTTGGTGTTGGAGCAGGTCTAATTGGGACCGCATTTAGTATGCTTATACGACTGGAGCTTTCGGCGCCCGGCGCTATGTTAGGGGATGATCATCTTTATAATGTAATTGTGACAGCACATGCTTTTGTTATGATTTTTTTTTTAGTGATGCCGGTTATGATTGGGGGGTTTGGAAACTGGCTAGTTCCATTATATATTGGGGCACCGGATATGGCGTTCCCCCGATTAAATAATATTAGTTTTTGGTTATTACCACCTGCTTTGTTTTTATTGTTAGGCTCTGCTTTTGTTGAACAAGGCGCAGGAACGGGATGAACGGTTTATCCTCCTCTTTCTGATATTTATGCGCACTCTGGGGGTTCTGTTGACATGGTTATTTTTAGTCTTCATTTAGCTGGGGTTTCTTCTATCTTAGGAGCAATAAACTTTATTACAACGATTTTCAACATGCGAGCCCCTGGTGTTTCTTTTAATAGAATGCCCTTGTTTGTTTGGTCTATTTTAATAACTGCTTTTTTATTACTTTTATCTTTGCCTGTATTAGCGGGTGCAATTACTATGTTATTAACAGATCGAAATTTTAATACAACTTTTTTTGATCCTTCTGGAGGGGGAGATCCTATTTTATTCCAACATTTATTTTGGTTTTTTGGGCACCCTGAAGTTTATATTTTAATTTTGCCTGGTTTTGGTATGATTTCTCAAATAATCCCGACTTTTGTTGCTAAAAAACAAATTTTTGGGTATTTAGGGATGGTTTATGCAATGCTTTCAATTGGGCTTCTTGGGTTTATTGTTTGAGCCCATCATATGTTTACTGTTGGGATGGACGTAGATACAAGAGCCTATTTTACTGCTGCTACTATGATCATAGCTGTGCCAACTGGGATTAAAGTTTTTAGTTGGTTGGCAACTATTTATGGGGGTGTACTTCGGTTAGATACTCCAATGCTTTGAGCCATGGGGTTTGTTTTTTTATTTACAATAGGCGGTTTAACAGGGGTTATATTGGCAAATAGTTCTCTTGATATTGTTCTACATGATACATATTATGTAGTTGCACACTTTCATTATGTTCTTTCTATGGGGGCGGTCTTTGCTATTTTTGGGGGGTTTTATTATTGAATTGGGAAAATTAGTGGGTATTGTTATAATGAATTTTATGGAAAAATTCACTTTTGATTAATGTTTATTGGGGTTAATCTAACTTTTTTTCCACAACATTTTTTGGGTTTAGCTGGGTTTCCAAGACGATATTCTGATTTTGCAGATGCTTTTGCGGGCTGAAACTTAATAAGCTCCTTGGGTTCTGTTGTTTCAATTTTGGGCGTTATTTGGTTTCTATATATTGTATTTGATCTTTTCGCTAAAGAAGAAAAGTTCTTAGGTTGAGCAAATGGGAGTTCTTTAGAGTGAGTTCATCTTTCTCCTCCTTTGTTTCATACGTATGAAACCCTCCCTTTTATCAACTCCTTTATTTTAATAAAAAACAATGAGAAGTAACTTTAATTATTCTTTTATCTACTCTTGGTTTCGGGTAAATTCATCTTGGAAAATTTATACTCTTATTTGTGGACCCCACTCTTTAGTTGTCAAAATAATAATGGGTTATGCCTGGTTGTATTTTTGAGGAGGTTTTGACCAGCCGGTGGGCGCCGTTGATTTGGTTTCAACGCAAGGCAGCCCTTTTCTGACCAATTACGCCAACATAACAGGTGGCGCGATTGACTATCAAATGGCGGAGATGGCCACGGCAGTCTGCCATCATTATGTAGATGTGGTGGGTGTCGAGTACGCCGACCACGTGTATGATACAGTGCTCGATATAACCCACTCCTGTGCATTGGATGTGGTTGCCCAATTGCCTCACAATTGATCCTCCTATTTCTCATTCTCTCCACCTCAGGAGATGGGGCAACTATACGTATATCATGGGTATATGGGAGATACAACTTCGAATATTACTGTTGGCAGCTTTTCTGAGCGGGTAAATACTTCTTCTTATTTTGTGAAGCCCATTTTTGCTAATAATACATATGTGTTAACGGCGATTGGCGAGGCGTTAGTTAATAAATACCACCTACCTGTAGACGATATTAATTTCATTTCTAGGGACGAAATATTGGATTTCACTCGGAGGATATTAGAGGGGGCCTGCTCTTCTAAAGCTACTTACTGCTATCAAATGAGGGGTTTATATGCTGTTGATTTACATGATCGGATGACTTTTGTGGATGTCTCTCATAATCAAATGCTTGTGAGATCATTAAAGTAGGGTTTTTATTTTTATTTTGAAAAGAGGGAAGAGTGATTTTGTAAGAAAACCTAAAGAACAATCTTCGGGCTCATACCCCGAGATAGTCAAATGCCTATCTCGGGCTCACACCCCGAGATAATCAAATGCTTATGAGATCATTAAAGTAGGGTTTTTATTTTTATTTTGAAAAGAGGGAAAAAAGGTTTTGTAAGAAAGACTAAGGGACAGTCTTCGGGCTCATAACCCGAGAAAAGTGAGTTCGAATCTCACTCTTACAAAACCACCTCTGTCTTTTGTTCTTTGGGTTAAAAAAAAGAAGAAAACTAAAAAAAAAGAAGATGGCTAAGATAAACTAAGATCAGACGACAGACCCTTCGAAACGGCGAAAAGACGCATTAGTTGTTGATTCTGCGGAAAAGCGAGCCTGAGGTTTGAATTGAAACATCTTAATACCAAGTAAAAATCAAACGAGATTCCGAGAGTAGTGGCGAGCGAAGTTGGAGTTGTGTAAAAAGGGATCATAGATCTAGACTAAACGCTAGTTTATACTGATAGTAAGAGTACTGTAAAGGAAAGTTGAAAGAGAGTTGAAAAGAGCTGGAATCYTTTTTTTTTAAGCAGCTTTAAAGCAGCGTACCTTTTGTATAATGGGTAAAAGAGATTAATTTGGCATATTTAAAAAGGGAAAATTAAAAGAAGTTTTTTTAGTCAAAACACCCGAAACCAAGTGATTTAATCATGAATAGTAAACAAGAACGAACTGGTGGTTGTGGCAAAACCCTCAGAAGATTTGTGATTAGGGGTGAAAGACCAATCGAACTTGGATATAGCTGGTTTTTTGCGAAAACTATTTAAGTAGTGCCCTTTTTGTTTTATTTTTTTTGTAATAAAATAAAAAATCAAATAAAAAAAAAGTAGACAAACAAAAAATGAAAAGATTTTTTGTTAAAAGAGAAAGCTCAAAGCGGAAGTTAAAGTCATTTATTTCTTTTTAGTGTAAAAAAAAACAAGGCCTAGACAATAAAAAAGTAGGCTTAGAGCCAGCCATCTTTTAAAAAGTGCGTAGTTGTTTATTTAATAATTTAATAATTTAATTTTTTTTTAATTTTGGCGGTTAAAATAAAACCAAAACTCTGCAGATAGACTTTTTAATAGCAAAATATACCGTTTTTCAGGTAGAAACAATTTTTACATGAGTAATCTAAATATATTATTTTTTTTCTTTATATTACCACTTTTGGGTTATACAGGCCCTTAGATTTTTTTTATGGGAATTTTTTTTTAATATATTATATCAGGAAAAACCAGGAAGAGGAGCTGTTTTTCTAACTAAAGAAAGAAAAAAAAAAGAGACACATTTTTTTAAGGAACTCGGCAAAAGAGAACTTCGACCTGTTTACCAMAAAMATARCTTTTTGATTTTTATAAAAGGTGAGACCTGCCCCATGGTTGGTTCTAAAAAAGTTTGTTTTGCTTATTAATAAAGACAATTAAATGGCCGCGGTAACACTAACTGTGAAAATGTAGCGTAATCAATTGTTAATTAATTGTTGACCGGTATGAATGGTGTCACGAAAGTTTCTCTGTCTTAAAAAAATACTTAATGAAATTGAATTTGTAGTGAAGATGCTACATTAAAATTGTAAGACGAGAAGTCCCCATGGAACTTTACTGAGGGCTTAGGATTTTTCTATAAGCGGGAGAGTTTTGTTGGGGCGACAGTTTTTTAAAAAGTAACAAAAACGAACTATGGTGTAGCTTCACCCTGAAAAATTTTTTAAGGGACATTTTTGGTGTGTTTTATGATCCGTTGTTTGGAATGAAAAARATAACGAAAACAAATAAAAGTTACCCTGGGGATAACAGCGCAATAACGTTTGAGAGTTAATTAACGACGGTGTTTGCGACCTCGATGTTGAATTGCAGCGTCCTAGGAAGTAGTCACTCCTAAGGGTTGGTTTGTTCATCCATTAAAGCTATACATGATTTGAGTTAAAAACGTGGTAACACAGTTTAGTTTCTATCTACAATGATAAACATAGATATTTTGTTTTTTAGTACGAAAGGATCAAAACTTAATAATTCTCTAAAGACAACTATTCTTTAAATTAGGATTGCTTCTAAAAAAAAAAAGAAATATTTTTTGTTTGGTTTTATTTTAGAAGAAAAAAAAAACAATTTTTGTTTGGTTTTATTC